GACCATCATACTTGCCGACCATCGATGAACTGATCGGATTAACCAACCAAAGTTAGCTTCAGTCATTATATATTGAACAGAAGCAAAAGCCTCTGTAACGGTCGGACGATAATAAAAAGTCATAGCAAACCCCGTAGCTACTTGTACTAAAAAACAAGTAAGCGTAATTCCTCCTAGACAATAAAATATGTTGACGTGAGGAGGAACATATTTACTAGTTATATCATCTGCAATTGCCTGAATCTCAAGACGTTCTTCGAACCAATCATAGATTTTATTGAGATAGGTAAACCGAGGAGACCCCCCCCGAGAACCGTATATGAAAATTTCATCTCGTACGGCTCAAACAGAAACACCCCAATACTAGTTCTAACGGATGTGTGGAATAGAAAGTTTTAAATTTCTTAATTCTATGATTCTATTTTTTCTGAAGATATGAAAGAATAAAAACCCGAAAACTATTCCTTGTGGTTATAATGCCAAAAAATCAAGTCGGCTCATTCGTCTCTATATTGATCGTTATAGGCCTCTTGAATCTTCTATTTACCTATTTTCTTTGTTGTTATTTATGTGTAATGCGGCTTTACTGCTGTTTTTTTTTATTATTGATAGGAATTCTCTTGTTAAGACCCTATGAATCGATTAAAACCTCAGATTCATACTAGAACCACGATGATTCAATAAAACCTCCTCAAACTAAGTCCCAAAATTCCCTGAGTAAGAACCGTTGGATCATCACTTATTCAATGACTAGATATAATGACTAAAAATCCAAAGAAATCTTTGTCCTTTGATCAAAATAAGCATAAACGGAGGTTTGAAAGAATAAAAATCTTTCTATTTATAACTTCTAACTCTTTGAAAAATTTTTTGGAGTCCGGCCGCGAGGTCTGACTATTAAGTATGAATCATAGTTCTAATACTTTGTAATCTATGTAATCTATTTTATATATTCCGTGCTCCAGATACTAAAATGAATATCCGACGAAGTAAAACCATCTCTATCAAGATGACAGACCCATTCTCTGTACTAGCCATAGGATCAATTATACCAAGTCACACACTCATATTCCGGAAATACAGAAAAAAAGAAATTCCACGGTCGAACTACCAAAATAAAATAGAATGGGATAAAAATAAGAAAACTAAATGCTTCACTTTGTATTGAAAAAGCTAGTTAATGGTTCTTGTGAATCTAATTCATTGAAATTCCATCCAATAAAATGGAAGAATTATAAATCTCCAAAATAATAGATAGAAATACTGCAAATAGAGCCATTGCGAGACCCATCAAAGGAGTAGTTCCCCAACCAGGAGCTACTTTACCATATTCTGAATTCAATGGTTTCAATAAACTTCCGGCATTAGTTCGTTTTGGGCGGCCAGATCTAGAACTACCCTCAACGGTTTGTGTAGCCATAATATTTTATATTCATTAAGATCTGTTGACTTTGTATACCATTCCGTTGTAAATAAATGATCTTATCATAGATCCATTGTGGTCTTAAAACTATATAATGTCTTAAAACTATATAATAATGGAAACAGCAACCCTAGTTGCCATCTTTTTATCTGGTTTACTTGTAAGTTTTACTGGGTACGCCTTATATACTGCGTTTGGGCAACCCTCTCAACAACTAAGAGATCCATTCGAGGAACACGGGGACTAGTTGAAGTAATGATCCTCCCAATAGTGGGAGGATCATTACTTTCAATTGAGATAATGAAAAATTATTTCACCTTTTTACTTTTTAGTTGGAACTTTAGGCGGTTCGCGAAAAAAGATAGCGAAAAAAATTATTCCTAGAGTTGAGACTAAAAGGAATGTATAAACCAATGCTTCCATAGATTCGATCGTGGTTTACAATTATAGCTTCCATACCTGTTTATTTGGGATCGTCTCCCGGATAAAGAAAGAACAAAAGTCAAAGAAAAGGCAGCGAGTCAAATGCCAAATCAAGATTTATCCGGTACCCCAACCCTATAGTCAGTCAAATAAACTAAAAACGAAAAGTAACAAAGCAATATTGTATCAAACTACCTGTCTTCTTGTAGTTGGATCTCCAAGTTTTTGGAATGTTCCAAATTCCACTTGAGCATCTAAATCCGGATCAATACCAGCAAAAACATCTCTAAACAGGGTTCTAGCACCATGCCAAATGTGTCCGAAGAAGAAGAGCAAAGCAAACGAAGCATGCCCAAAGGTAAACCAACCCCTTGGACTGCTACGAAAAACACCATCGGATTTCAAAGTAGCACGGTCTAATTCAAAAATTTCACCCAATTGAGCACGTCTAGCATATTTTTTCACAGTAGCGGGATCGCTATAACTGACTCCGTTCAGTTCGCCGCCATAGAACTCAACAGTTACACCTACTTGTTCGACACTATATTTTGATTCTGCCCTTCTAAAAGGAACATCAGCTCTAACAATTCCGTCCCCGTCGACCAAAACAACCGGAAATGTTTCAAAAAATGTCGGCATACGACGTACAAAAAGTTCACGCCCCTCTTTATCTCTAAAGATAGGATGTCCTAACCACCCAACGGCTATTCCATCCCCGTTGTCCATGGAGCCTGCTCTGAATAATCCACCTTTTGCCGGATTATTGCCGATGTAATCATAAAAAGCTAGTTTTTCAGGAATTTTAGACCAAGCCTCGGATAAACTTTGATTTTCGGCTAAGCCAGCACCAATTCTTCGATATATTTCTTGTTGGAAGTATCCTTGATCCCATTGATAGCGCGTGGGACCAAACAATTCAATCGGGGTAGTTGCTGAACCATACCACATAGTTCCAGCAACTACAAAAGCTGCAAAAAAGACAGCGGCAATACTACTGGAAAGTACGGTTTCAATATTTCCCATACGTAATCCTTTGTATAGACGTTGGGGTGGACGAACACTAAGATGGAATAGACCTGCCAATATGCCTAAGGTCCCTGCTGCAATATGATGAGAAGCTATTCCTCCCGGAACAAAAGGATCAAAACCCTCCACACCCCACGCTGGATTTACGGCTTGTACCCTTCCGGTTAGTCCATAAGGATCGGACACCCATATTCCAGGACCATACAATCCTGTTACATGAAATGCACCAAAACCAAAGCAAGCCACCCCTGAGAGAAATAAATGAATTCCAAAGATCTTAGGCAAATCCAAAGAGGGTTTTCCTGTACGTTCATCAGTAAATATTTCTAGATCCCAATACACCCAATGCCAGATAGCTGCCAAAAAACACAAGCCAGAAAACACAATATGTGCCCCGGCCACACCTTCGTAACTCCAAATACCCGGATTCGTTACAGTCCCCCCTGTAATACTCCAACCGCCCCATGAATTCGTTATTCCTAAACGAGTCATGAAGGGTATAACGAACATACCCTGTCTCCACATTGGATCAAGAACAGGATCAGAGGGATCAAAAACGGCTAATTCGTATAGAGCCATCGAACCGGCCCAACCAGCAACCAGAGCTGTATGCATTATATGGACAGAAATCAAACGACCGGGATCATTCAATACGACGGTATGAACACGATACCAAGGCAAACCCATGGAAATACCCCTTTATCAACGAAAAATAGACACAATGTAACTTTATTGCATTGGAGAAAACTATGCTATGGACCCCTTTTTTAGGGGATTCTCTTGGGGAAAGGATTCATATTTGTTTGATGCTTTTCGTAATAATTACTTTTAGTAATAACGAAACTATTTTGTTCGTAGGAACAAAAAGAAGCAGATCTATTCTACACCCGATAAGTACCAATACGCAATGGTAAGGGGGTTGGTACCATTTTATATGAGTGAATGTATATATATTTGTTCATCATTCAAAGGACTTATTTGTAAGAATTTTCCTTTATTCATTTTTTCTTCTTTTTTTATGAACTTAGTCAATCTAGGGATAAAATAGGATAATAAAATAGGATATAAAATCAATAGTATTATATTAGGCCACTAAACCCACTGTTACGCTTTCACATCAAAGTGAGATATAGTACTTAATTTTTCTTTTATTTAATGCCTATTGGTGTTCCAAGAGTACCTTTTCGAAGTCCTGGAGAGGAAGATGCATTGTGGATTGACGTATAGTGCGACTTGTCAGATATATTGGGCATATGGTATTTCCCCGTTCTCTTCCCCGATCGAGATATCCCCTCTTTCGCCCAAGAAAGATTGATTCAATTATCAAAAATTTGGAGCGTGAAGTGCAATTAGATCCATTTTTTAGGGAGGGTATACGGATTAATATTATCAATTAGAATAATTTATGGTTGGCTTGGTTAGACCAATCAAATGAAGTATCCAGGCTCCGTTTAGAAAGAAAACCAATTGGTAATAAATATATTTAGGATTACGACTTAATATCATATTTTAATTATTTCTATTTATTTATATATTTCTAAATAGAAATACTAAATAGAAGTGATCTCAAACTATTAATCAATCGAGTAATATGATGAATGCGTTGAATATTTGTTGGAAGACGTGAAATAAATTGAAAAAAAAAAAAGGGAAGTCGTAGAAAAAGGACGTGGTATTGGGGCATTTGTCCTATATGTGCAAATCCAAATCGGGCGGATCTTTACTCGGAGTAGAGCATAAACCTAAAAAAATTGAAGAAGCCCAGTCAGCAACAAGAAAATTACATCGCGATTTAGATTGTATCTCGATGAAACAATACATCAATGAGAAGTTAGTCAGATAAGTTTAGTCATTTTTTTTTAGATAAACAAAACAGGCCAAAACTCATCTTTCTTGAAAAATGAAAGAAAAGTCCCTTTTTATAAGTTAAAAAAACCTGTTATGAAAAAAAAGCTAGAATCTACACATTGATTCCTTTTTTTCATGATTTTTGTTGAACCGTATGCATCAAAAGGTGCATGTACGGTTTCTAAGGGATACTGTTTTATCCCAATCAACCGACTTTATCGAGAAAGATTACTTTTTTTAGGCCAGGGGGTTGATAGCGAGATCTCGAATCAACTTATTGGTCTTATGGTATATCTCAGCATAGAGGATGATACCAAAGATCTGTATTTGTTTATAAACTCTCCTGGCGGATGGGTAATACCCGGAGTAGCTATTTATGATACTATGCAATTTGTGCGACCAGATATACAGACAGTATGCATGGGATTAGCCGCTTCGATGGGATCTTTTATTCTTGTCGGAGGGGAAATTACCAAACGTCTAGCATTCCCTCACGCTCGGCGCCAATGAGTTTTTTATTTGATTTGAGAGAAAAAAGAAAACTATGCCTTCACACTATATGAAATCTGAATATTAAGTAATAATAGCATGGCACTTCGAATTCGATATGAGAAATTTTTTTAAAACCCTTAGATTATGTATCGAAAGAGTAGTATGAGATAAAAGGTATTTTCGATTTTAGCCAATCTATCGGGAGGCCTATTTCAGCGTCACAAACTTTTTTATTTTCACACCAGGGGCTCTTAATCTTAACAATATTTATGTTATGAAAGAATATGAAAGAAAATAAATCTTTTTTTATTTTAAAATAAAAAAAAAAAGAAACTTTGGGATTGCTAAATAACAGACAAAATAAATATAAATATATAAAGCAACGGAACCATCATAGTATTTTTATAGTATTTTTGAACTACTACAAAAGGAAGGGTGGTTATTGGATCATTTACCAACCTGAGTCTGATAGACCCTATAATTTATTTTATATTTCTTCGATGTAAGTAAGGTAAAAAAAGTGAATTCCATTATAGAGCCGTATGCAATGCGCAAAAGATGCCTGTACGGTTGTTCAATTATATCTTTTTTTTATTATTCTTTATCTCCTCACCTTTCACTTTCATCATGCGAGATAGAAGAAACATTTTTATGTTATATCATTATATCATCAGGGTAATGATCCATCAACCTGCCAGTTCTTTTTATGAGGCACAGACGGGAGAATTTATCCTGGAAGCGGAAGAACTGCTGAAGCTACGCGAAACCATCACAAGGGTTTATGCACAAAGGACAGGCAAACCCTTATGGGTTGTATCCGAAGACATGGAAAGAGATGTTTTTATGTCAGCAACAGAAGCCCAAGCTCATGGAATTGTTGATCTTGTAGCGACTGAATAACAAAGAAAAAGAACAAGGATTTCACACGAATTCGTGATTTGGGATTTTTTTTTCTTACCGGATTTAATATTCTATTTATTAATCGAATTTCTTAATATAGAAATTCAAAATATAGAAAAAAAGAATTCCTAAGCATCCGGTTAAGGTCGATCTAAACCAGCCCATTATATATATGATTCAACATGCCAACTATTAAACAACTTATTAGAAACACAAGACAGCCAATCAGAAATGTCACGAAATCCCCCGCTCTTGGAGGATGTCCTCAGCGACGAGGAACATGTACTAGGGTGTATGTGCGACTCGTTCAGACCATGGACTAGGACAAAAGAAAGAAAACAATTGATCCAGTATCACCGATCCGTACCTGTGAGTAGGATAGAATGGACGAACTCCATTGAATATTCAATATCTTAAAAAAAAAAAGATCTATCCTTCGATTGGGGTATCAAATGTATGGTTCCCGTTGGTGCAAATCCAATCACCTAAATTTCAAATTTAAGATGAGAAAGAATTCCCCATTGATATCAAATGGTATTCATTAAGCGGGGGAAATCTTATTTTAAAAAGTAGAAAATTTAGGCCTTATTCTTGCAAGAACGGACTAACAGGGTCAGCTACTCAGCTAATCTTCATAATTAAATACCGTTACTGTATAAGTAGATCTCGTTGTGAAAGACCTAGTACTAGATAATTATGGGTAGAGCCAAAGAGTGTGAACTGTACAAGTTAACAATAACATTGATTAAATGAGGGAAGGGCTCCGGTGTATAGAGAGGACCTCGCCGTTTAAGAAGTAACCATAGAAACGATGGAACCCACTATAATCCATTTATATTTATTACTTTTTTATTTACTATGTGTTTTACCTAGTATCAATACAATTTTTATTTTCGAGGGGAAATGCCTAGAAAAAAATCGTGGTCGGGAAGGTTAGAGTAGCAAAAGCCATTGGAATTTTTATTTTATACATTGGAAGAATCCGTTTTGTTATTAATAGACTAGGACACGGGAAGGGAATAACTGAAAGAAAGGAAATCAATTAGTTATTCATCAAAGTTTCATTTATTCAATGACCAGAATTAAACGAGGGTATATAGCTCGAAGACGTAGAACAAAAATCCGTTTATTTGCATCAACTTTTCGAGGGGCTCATTCAAGACTTACGCGGACTATTACTCAACAGAAAATAAGAGCTTTGGTTTCTGCTCATCGGGATAGGGGTAGACAAAAGAGAGATTTTCGTCGTTTGTGGATCACTCGTATAAATGCAGTAATTCGAGACAATAAAGTATACTTTAGTTATAGTAAATTAATACACAATCTGTACAAGAAACAGTTGCTTCTTAATCGTAAAATACTTGCACAAATAGCTATATTAAATAGGAGTTGTCTTTATATGATTTCCAATGAGATCATAAAATAAAGAGAGTGGAAGGAATCCGTTGGAATGGTTTAAATGGAGTTCCCTGGAAAATGAACTCTGGGAAGGTAGAGTAGAAATTAGTATAATAAAATATGAAAAAGTCGTCAAAATGAAAATGAAGAAACACGTTCAATAAAAAATATTTCTTCTTCTTCCCCAATTTTTTTTTTTCGAACGACAATCAAATCTGGATTTCCTATTTTTAGAAAAAAAAAGCGTCAATCCCGCATTTGAGTTTGGATTGGAATTTTTTTTTGATTCAATTCAAGAGTCAGCCTATTTTTTTCTGGTTCTAAGACCAGTAGTTCTAGCGGTTGACTCGCTTCTTTCAAATTGTTTCTCATTATTAAGAAAAGGTAACAGAGATAAAATACGAGCTTGTTTTATAGCAATAGTAATTAATCGTTGTTGTTTTAAGGTCAATCGATTCACCCGTCTAGATAATATTTTTCCTTGTTCGCTAATAAATCGACTAATTAAACTCATGTTTCTATAATCAATTCGATCCCCCGATTGGATCGGAGGCAAACGCCTACGAAAAGATCGCTTGGATTTAAGAAAGATTCGCTTGGATTTATCCATGGTTTGTTTATTCCTTATCCTAAAGATCCTATTTCTTAATTCTCCATCACGGTTGATCCGATCGAAATAGGATTTGGTTTGTTTATATTTAAATCAATAGATATTAGATATATCTAATATGTCATTTTTCATCTTCCTTGGAACGGAAGACTGACACACGAGCGACCGGTTAGATCTATTTCTTTATCTCCCCGTGAATCGTATGTTTGTAACAACAGGGACAGAATTTTCTCAATTCCAATCGACTAGGCGTATTATGTCGATTCTTTTGAGTAATATATCTGGAAATGCCCATTGATTCCTTATTAACACGATTTCGAACACAACTGGTACATTCCAAAATCACCGTTACTCGGACATCTTTACCCTTGGCCATGAGCCTCCTTTGGTTTTTGATTCATTCAATTCTTTAATTTTCCGATCCGAAACGAGGAAGAAGAAAGGAACGAAAAAAAAAAGAAACAGGTAACTCGAAATCTAATTATGAAAGAAAGATTTCGTTGCAATAAATCAATATAAATGAATATAGTAATAATAACAATATATTAATAATAAGTAATATAATGATTTCTAACTATATTACTAGATTTATAATTTTAAATTGCCGTACAGCATTTAATTTTCATTTAAGTATCTTGTATGATATTATTGCCCCAACCATCACATTTCACTCTATTTTTTATTAATTTCATTTAAACCTGGCCCGAGTTACTAGTTTCACCGAGGAGGAATCCCTTTATTTGTTTTTCTAACGTATATTCTAAAAAAAAAGGGAAGGGATTAGTTACAGATATTTGATTGTATCTCTAATCCTCTTCCCCCCCTCCCATATCAATAACTAGAATGAAAAAAAGGGGAATATCAACGCATCCGGAAAAAAACGATTGATCTCTATCAATAAACCTGCTAAAGACCCGAACCATAGAGTACTTACTACCGGTGCCACGGAGAGATATGTTTTTAGATCTCGCATTTTAAATTCTCCTCTTTCTTTATTATTTCTAATATATAATGGTAATACATATATACCCAGATGTGTATATGTACTTAATGACCGACCGCTTGTATTTGTACGCGGAATCCCTAATTCAAGTTGAAATGTACAACTTGAAATGTGCAAAATAGATATTACTTTTCTTAATCTTAAAAGAAACAAATACGCCCCTTTATGCCAGAAATTCTCGAAAAATATTCATTTTTTTACGGGGTCTCATATTTATTTCATACTTTATTTCATACTTTATATAATAGAAATATAATAGAAGTCTTTTACTATTTTTAATATAATTATATTATTATATGAGACCAAAAAGGAGAAATGACAAGATATTTGTGTATATCAATGGAGGAAATAAAGATATGGAAAACAAAGCAGGGATTCTCTACAATGACATTGTAGACCAATTGAAAGGGATGTAGCGCAGCTTGGTAGCGCGTTTGTTTTGGGTACAAAATGTCACGGGTTCAAATCCTGTCATCCCTACCTATTACTTATCTTCTGAACAGTAACGGGGGATCAATTGAGATCGATTAAAAGAAAATTGGACATACACAAAAAATCTTTCATTTTATGTATAGTATATATGCAAGACGGGTTGGGGTTATGAAATATTCATTGTGATACTAAAGCGCTCTTAGTTCAGTTCGGTAGAACGTGGGTCTCCAAAACCCGATGTCGTAGGTTCAAATCCTACAGAGCGTGATTCTGTGTTCTTGTTAGTCGCGCTAGGTCGAAAATTACCACCAAAATAATTAAACCAATCAAAATTTGACCTCCCGCGAATTAAAGGAAGTAGGAGGTCAATCAAAAAAAGGATGTTAATTAATCAAAGTTCCAACTGATCACCACGTCTGTATTGTAAATATGCAGTTACGAATAA